GAATCATTTATTTCTCTTGAAATCCGTTCAATTCTTATTTCTACACACGTCTTTTTTTAGGAGGTCTACATCCATTATGTGGCATAGGGGTTACGTCACGTACGAAACTTAATAGTATACCACTTCTACGAATAGCTCGTAATGCTGCATCTCTTCCGAGACCAGGACCTTTTATCATGACTTCTGCTCGTTGCATACCCTGATCCACTACTGTACGAATAGCATTTCCTGCTGCGGTTTGAGCAGCAAATGGTGTCCCTCTTCTTGTGCCTCTGAATCCACAAGTACCAGCGGAGGACCAAGAAACCACCTGACCTAGTACATCTGTAACAGTCACAATGGTATTGTTGAAACTCGCTTGAACATGAATAACTCCTTTTGGTATTCTACGCCCACTCTTACGTGAACCAATACGCCCATTCCTACGTGAACCAATTCTTGGTATAGGTTTTGTCATATTTTATCATCTCATAAATATGAGTCAGAGATATACGGATATATCCATTTCATATCAAAACAGATCCTTTATTTGTCCATCGGGTCCTTTAGAAAATCCCTTTTTCTTTTTAGAAAGATTACCCTTGTCTCTGTTTATGTCTCGGATTGAAACAAATTACTATAATTCGTCCCCGCCTACGGATCAGTCGACATTTTTCACAAATTTTACGAACAGAGGCCCTTATTTTCATATTTGTTATTCCTTACCTTAATTCCGAATCTACTCCTTGGAAGAAAATAAGTCTCTTGAAATTTTGAACCTCGAATTGTATTCTCACGAAAGGAATGTTTAAAAAGCCACCTACACCTAATCGTTTGAATCTTTGTTGCGAAGTCTATAAATTATACGTCCCCTGGTTGAATCGTAACGACTTACTTCGATTTTTACTCTATCTCCTGGTAGTATCCGTATAAAACTTCGTCGGATCCTCCCCGAAACATAACCTAGAATCAGATCTTCATTATCTAAACGAACCCGGAACATACCATTGGGAAGTGATTCAGTAATTAAACCTTCATGAATCAATTTTTGTTCTTTCATTCCAGGTAACCCCCTTGAAGTATCAACTAATGGAGGAGGAGTGATATTAAACAACCCGTCTTTCCTCTCCTTTTTCACAAATAGGAAGTTACGGATCAACTTCGGATACCAGAAGGATCACCATATATAACACAAAACTTCTCCTCCAATTCCTTCTAGTCGAGCTTCTCGATCTGTCATTATACCTCTAGAAGTAGAAAGAATTACAATCCCCATTCCACCTAAAATCCTAGGAATTCGTTGATAGTTGGAATAGATTCGTAGACCGGGTCGGCTGATACGCTTTAAAATATTTCTATATGTTCCTTTCCTATTTCTTCTATGTCGCAGGGTTGAAACCAAGAAATATTTGTTGTTTTCCCGATGTTTCCTAACGTTTTCAATAAAACCTTCTCGTAGAAGTATTTTAACAACGCTTTCGGTCATATTAGTAGATGCTATTCGAACCGTTCCTTTTTTATCCATGTCGGCATTTCTTATAGAAGTTAATATATCGGCAATAGTGTCCCTACCCATGACGAACTATAATTATTGGTGCCTCCTAATTTTGATATAATCAACATGTTCCGTTTTTTTTTATGTGAATTTTTGATTCTTTATTTATGAATTATTAAAAGTATATGCGTGAAACACAATCTACTAATTGATCCATTTCAGATACCCTACTATATCATGGTCTCATCTACTAGTATTTATAATACCTCAGGAGCTAATGAGACTATTTTAGTGAAATTCAACTGTCTCAATTCTCGAGCGATCGCTCCAAAAACCCGAGTTCCTTTTGGATTTCCTTCTTGATCAATGACAACTGCTGCATTGTCATCATATCGTATTATCATACCGTTGTCACGTCTGAGTTCTTTACATGTACGTACAATTACAGCTCTGATCACTTCTGATCTTTCGAGAGGCATATTGGGCACTGCTTCTTTTATTACAGCAACAATAACGTCACCAATATGAGCATATCGGTGATTACTAGCTCCTATGATTCGAATACACATCAATTCTCGAGCCCCGCTGTTGTCCGCTACATTCAAATGGGTCTGAGGTTGAATCATATCATTTTTTTTTTTTAATCTGTTCTTTCAATGCAAAGGTCGAAGGAAAAAAGAAAGAAATATTGTCTGTCCAGAAATAAAGAAATCCGCGATTGTTTTTTTCATCATAAATACCCCTTTGGTTCCACATACCTATCCTGAAATAATGAATTGCGTTCGTATAGGCATTTTGCACGCAGCTATTTTAATAGCTGCTCTGGCTACAGTTTCCGATACTCCGCCCATTTCATAAAGTATTCGACCCGGCTTAACAACAGATACCCAATATTCGGGAGATCCCTTCCCCGAACCCATACGGGTTTCCGTAGGTCTTACTGTAACGGGTTTGTCGGGAAATATACGGACCCATATTTTTCCACCACGGCGCGCATATCGTGTCATTGCTCGTCGCCCTGCTTCTATTTGTCTAGATGTGATCCAAGCGGGTTCAAGTGCCTGAAGAGCATATCTACCGAAACAAATATGATTGCCTCGATAAGATATTCCCTTCATTCTTCCTCTATGTTGCTTACGGAATCTGGTTCTTTTGGGGTTATAGTTGATGGTTGTTTCTCAACCTCATCTCTACTACAGAACCGGACATGAGAGTTTCTTCTCATCCAGCTCCTCGCGAATGAAACGATTCAATAATATTACAGATACACATGTATTTATTGAATAATACACTAAATCATGGGATTTATTGATATTGAATCTGTCACGTAGGAATCTGTATATCTTGTATATATAGCTAGACGTATATTTCTATATATAGAAGATAATGCCTTTGCTTTCTTTTTAGAACGAATCCTTGACCTTTACCGAATCGGCCAAAATTTTGCAATTCAATAAGGGTTTCGCGGGCGAATATTTACTCTTTCAATATTTGTTTCATTCGTAGGGTCAACCCATGGCCTCTCAGAATAAATCAATTGGTTCCTGGTTGGTTCCGCCATCCCACCCAATGAATCATTAGGATTCGTTTTCAATAGAATCTTCTGCAGTCACAGGTTCCGTCGTTCCCATAGCTTCTCCATTAATGGCTAGGCCTGAACTCTGCAATGGAGCTCCTCAATTCAAGTTCGTTCCCAAGTCAATCTCCTCAGTCTCTATTGACTCGAGGCTCTTTATTATTGGTATTTTTCCTATGAACCGTATTCATCTAATTATGGACGAATCAGTATTGATGCTTTATCACACTGCCTTTTATGAGATGATTCATAATAGACCATACATATTGGAATCATATACCATTGATATTCTCCTTCTCTCTTTCTCTCGCCCTTCCATTTACCCACATCCCTCTATTTTCGCTTCACAATCCATAATCAGATTGATTTTTCCTTTATGGAAAAAAGATTTCAGTTGCTACAACTATATGATTGACACATCATATAGTGACTGGTTCCTTGGATCTCGATAATACGAAGCAATGAGCTGGTTCTAAGTTCTATAGTTATTAGTTAGGGGCCAGTCCTTTTTTTTTGAATCCCAACTCTAAAGAAAAACCAACGAGTCACACACTAAGCATAGCAATTCTACCAAATGATCAATCCAATTTTTATTCAACCCTATAGAATTAGAATTGCTCATTTTTCATTGAAGGGAAAAAGAATAGTTTGTCGTTTTTTGTTCTATCACTGGATAGAATGGCAAGGAAAGGCCCATTATTGCTCGTCTACAAATATCCAAATTTTGATGCCTAATACCCCATAGATAGTTCGAACTGTATAGGAACAATGATCAATTTTAGCTCGAATGGTTTGTAGGGGAACCCTACCTTCTCTGATCCATTCGACACGTGCAATTTCTTTTCCGTCGATACGTCCTGCAATTTGCACTTGAATTCCTTTTGTATCCGCTTGTTCAGTTAATTCAATAGCTTTTTTCATTGCCTTTCGAAAGGAAACTCTATTCTTTAATTGTAGAGCTATATATTCTGCAAGAATATTAGGTTGTCCATAAGGTTTTGCAACTCTTGTGATAGCAATGTTAAGTCTCCGGTTCACAGAATTAAATCCTTTTTGTACATTGATCTGTAATTCTTCGATTCCTCGTGTTCGACCCTCTATTAACAAATTTGGAAATCCAATATAGATTATGACCTGGATCAGATCGATTTTTTTTTGAATCTCTATATGTGCAATTCCTTCGAAACCCGAGGATATTCTCCTATTTTTTTGTACATAATTCTTGATACAATCTCGTATTTTTTCATCTTCCTGGAGACCTATGGAATAATTTTTTGGTTGCGCGAACCAAAGGGATCTATGCTTTTGGTTTTCCCCACCAAGTCGGAAACCAAGGGGATTTATTTTTTTGCCCATATTTTTCTTCTCTCTCTTTCTCTTTATTTTTCTCTCTCTCTCTCTTTCTCCAAATATCTCTCTATTATAGGATCTTTCCATTGATCCTTTGTTTCTAAATATATATCCTGATCCGTTTTCTTTTTAGAGCTATCCCTCACTACAATAATTATATGACAGGTGGGTCTTTTTATCGGATAACTACGTCCTCGAGCCCGAGGTTTTAACCTTTTCACGATAGTACTCCCATTGACTTCGGCTTTACTAATGACTGAATCAGCTTCGTTGAAACTTTTATTGTGACTAGCATTTGCTGCTGCAGAATAAACCAATTTAAAAATGGGATAAGATGCTCGATAAGGCATGAGTTCCAGTAGCATAAGTGTTTCCTCATAGGAACGCCCACGAATCTGATCAATGACTCTTCGTGTTTTGTGAGCAGACATACATACATTTTCAGCTAAAGCTTTTACTTGTGTACTTAAGATCCTCTTCGTCTCCATCTTTTGCAAGACCTTCTTCCACCTTCTCCATTTTGCCATAATCACCTCCCACCAATGAATGATAAGCACCTATTTCACTTTATTAACGACGAGATTTATTATCGTTTTTCGC